GCTTACGTAGCTTAAGTAAAGCACAGCACTGAAGATGCTGAGATGAGCCCTAAAAAGCTCCGAAAGCACAAAGGTTTGGTCCTAGCCTTATAGTCAACTGTTACTGAACTTACACATGCAAGCATCCACACTCCTGTGAAAATGCCCTTAAGCCTCTTTAGTAGGGGATAAGGAGCTGGTATCAGGCACTATCATTAAGCCCATAACACCTTGCTATGCCACACCCACAAGGGAACTCAGCAGTGATAAATATTGAATATGAGCGTAAGCTCGACTCAGTCACAGTAAGTAGAGTTGGTAAATCTCGTGCCAGCCACCGCGGTTATACGAGAAACTCAAGTTGATTATCCTCGGCGTAAAGCGTGATTAAAGTAACTATAAAACTAGAGCCAAACCCCAACCAAACTGTCGCACGTTCTCGTTGGTCTGAAGAACACTTACGAAAGTAGCTCTATTTATCCCACTTGAGTTCACGACCGCTAGGAAACAAACTGGGATTAGATACCCCACTATGCCTAGCCTTAAACTTTGACTATTTACGCAAAAATCCGCCAGGGTACTACGAGCCTAAGCTTAAAACCCAAAGGACTTGGCGGTGCTCCAAACCCACCTAGAGGAGCCTGTTCTATAATCGATACTCCCCGTTAAACCTCACCACTTCTCGCCAAATCCGTCTATATACCACCGTCGCCAGCCCACCTCGTGAGAGAACCCCAGTAGGCCCAATGATCACACATCAGCACGTCAGGTCAAGGTGTAGCATATGAAGTGGAAAGAAATGGGCTACATTTTCTACTACCCTAGAATATAACGAAAGATCTTTATGAAACCAGATCAGAAGGCGGATTTAGCAGTAAAGAGGGACAAGAGTGTTCTCTTTAAAATGGCCCTGGAGCGCGCACACACCGCCCGTCACCCTCTTCTATAAAAATCTTAAACCTAAATAAACCAATTTTAATCTCAAAGAAGAGGCAAGTCGTAACATGGTAAGTACACCGGAAGGTGTGCTTGGAATCAAGGTATAGCTTAATAAAAGCCTCTCGCTTACACCGAGACGATATCTGTTAAACCCAGATTTTCTTGAGCCAAAGACCTAGCATTACCATTTTCTACCAAAAAAGTCTTAACAAACGCACAAATAACTAACTAAATCATTTTTGCTTATAGTATAGGTGATAGAAATAAAATTTAATAGCTATAGAAAAAGTACCGCAAGGGAAAGGTGAAATAAAAATGAAATAATTGCTAAGCAATAAAAAGCAGAGATAAAATCTCGTACCTTTTGCATAATGGTCTAACCAGTCATAATCAAGCAAAACGAATTTAAGTTTGACTCCCCGAAACTAAGCGAGCTACTCCGAGACAGCTTTATAGAGCAAACCCATCTCTGTGGCAAAAGAGTGGGAAGATCTCCGAGTAGGGGTGACAGACCAAACGAGCCTAGTGATAGCTGGTTGCTCAGGAAACGAATTTTAGTTCGACTCTAAGATCTAGTTTTAACAAATAAAGGTAAAAACTTAAACTTAGAATTTATTTAATCAGGGTACAGCCTGATTAAAACAGGATACAACCTAGAATATTGGGTAAAGATTATAGTAACTTAGGCTATTGAGTTAGTTGGCCTAAAAGCAGCCATCTACAAAGAAAGCGTCAAAGCTCGCTCAAAAATACCTCCTTTAATCCGACTAATTTCTCTAAACCCTCACATCTTACTGAGCTATTCTATTTTTTATAGAAGAACTTATGTTAGAACTAGTAATGTGAATTTCACTATTCTCCAAAAAATGTAAGTGTAAATCAGATCGAATAAATCACTGATATTTAACGCTTTCTATGAGACTATTGCATCAACAACACAAGAAAAACATGCATTTAATAACGTTAATCTAACACAAGAGCATTTCAAGGAAAGATAAAAAGACGCAGAAGGAACTCGGCAAACCCGAACCCCGCCTGTTTACCAAAAACATCGCCTCTTGCTAATTAACATGTATAAGAGGTCCAGCCTGCCCAGTGACTATATGTTCAACGGCCGCGGTATTCTGACCGTGCAAAGGTAGCGTAATCACTTGTCTTTTAAATAAAGACTAGTATGAATGGCATCACGAAGGTTCAACTGTCTCCTGCATCCTATCCATAAAACTGACCTCCCCGTGCAGAGGCGGGGATACAACCATAAGACGAGAAGACCCTATGGAGCTTCAAACTAAAGGCAACTGCCAACTATTATTTAACCGCCAGGAATTAACAAATAAACAAGCATGTATGACCTAAAGTTTTCGGTTGGGGCGACCACGGAGGAAAAAAAATCCTCCTTGATGAATAGGACATTTAATCCTTAACCAAGAATAACAACTCTAAGTAACAAAATTTTAGACTATAATTGATCCAGTCTAACTGATCAACGAACCAAGTTACCCTAGGGATAACAGCGCAATCCATTTCAAAAGTTCTTATCGACAAATGGGTTTACGACCTCGATGTTGGATCAGGGCATCCCAGTGGTGCAGCCGCTACTAAAGGTTCGTTTGTTCAACGATTAAAGCCCTACGTGATCTGAGTTCAGACCGGAGTAATCCAGGTCAGTTTCTATCTATGAAGAATTTTCTCTAGTACGAAAGGACCGAGGAAATAAGGCCAATGTTTTAATAAGCCTTACTCTATATCAATGAAAACAACTAAATTGAAAAATAGACCTACGATATTCGCCCAAGATTAGGGCTAGCTAGTGTGGCAGAGCCCGGCTAATGCAAAAGACCTAAGTCCTTTTTATCAGAGGTTCAAATCCTCTCACTAGCTATGTCAACTATTATCACTCATTTAATTAACCCTCTTTTATACATAGTTCCTATTTTATTAGCTGTAGCTTTTCTAACATTAATTGAACGAAAAGTTCTAGGCTATATACAACACCGAAAAGGTCCTAATATTGTGGGCCCTACAGGACTACTTCAACCTATTGCAGATGGCGTCAAATTATTTATTAAGGAACCAGTTCGACCATCAACCTCATCTCAAACACTATTTCTAGTTGCCCCTACCATAGCCTTAGCCTTAGCGATATCTATCTGAGCACCTCTACCAATACCATTTTCACTTGCAGATATAAACTTAGGGATTCTATTTGTCCTAACTTTGTCGAGTTTAATAGTCTACACAATCTTAGGCTCTGGGTGGTCTTCAAATTCTAAATATGCCCTAATTGGAGCATTACGAGCAGTTGCACAAACCATTTCTTATGAAGTAACTCTAGGGTTAATTCTTTTGTGCATAATTATATTAACTGGGAGTTTTACTCTTTATAACTTCAATATTGCTCAAGAACAAATATGATTAATCATTCCTGGTTGACCTATAGCAGCAATATGATATATCTCAACCCTAGCCGAAACAAATCGAGCACCATTTGATCTAACAGAGGGGGAATCGGAGCTAGTTTCAGGCTTTAATGTAGAATACGCAGGCGGACCATTCGCATTATTTTTCTTAGCCGAATATGCTAATATCTTAATAATAAACACCCTATCAACAATTCTTTTTCTAGGATCCTCCTTCATAAATCACCCAGAATTGACGACTATATCTATTATAATTAAATCATCACTTCTTTCAATATTATTTCTCTGAGTACGAGCTTCATACCCACGATTCCGATATGATCAACTGATACATCTAGTATGAAAAAACTTCCTTCCTCTCACTTTAGCCATAACACTTTGACATATCTCTATGCCAATTTCAATATTAGGTCTCCCCACACAAACCTAGGAAATGTGCCCGAAAGTAAGGGATCACTTTGATAGAGTGAATCATATGGGTTCAAACCCCATCATCTCCTTAGAAAGACAGGAATTGAACCTGCACCTGAGAGATCAAAACCCTCCGTACTCCCACTATACCACTTCCTAGTAAAGTCAGCTAAAAAAGCTTTTGGGCCCATACCCCAAAAATGTTGGTTAAACTCCTTCCTTTACTAATGAACCCTATTACACTGTCCACTGTACTGACAAGTCTTGCTTTCGGAACAGCTTTTGTTTTATCGAGCAGTCATTGACTTCTCGCTTGAATAGGGCTAGAAATTAATACCTTAGCAATTATTCCCTTAATAACACAATGCAAACATCCACGAGCAATTGAGGCTACAACAAAATATTTCCTAACACAAGCATCAGCCTCAGCACTTTTACTTTTCTCAAGTCTAAATAACGCTTGACTAACTGGGGAGTGATCAATTTTAGATTTAACAAACCCAGTATCTTGCATCACCATAACTATTGCAATCTGTATAAAACTAGGACTTGCACCATTCCATTTTTGACTACCAGAAGTTCTTCAAGGGTTGGATTTAACTACAGGACTAATCTTGTCTACATGACAAAAACTTGCCCCAATAGCTATTTTATTCCAAATCTCATCTACACTAAGCACATCCATATTACTAACCATAGGCATTCTTTCAACATTAGTAGGCGGCTGAGGGGGATTAAATCAAACCCAATTACGAAAAATCTTAGCATTTTCTTCTATTGCCCATCTTGGCTGAATAGTATCAATTTTACCATTTTCCCCACAATTAATAATTTTGAATCTCGGTATCTACTTAATTATAACATCTGCTATATTCCTTACATTAAAGACAATCTCATCAACAAAAATCTCTACGCTAGCTATCACCTGATCTAAAACACCAACAACAACCGCGCTCTCATTATTAACTTTATTATCATTAGGTGGATTACCACCACTATCTGGATTTGTACCCAAATGATTCATTCTACTAGAATTAACAAGTCAAAATACAACAATTTTAGCCACTATTATAGCCCTGTCAGCATTACTAAGTCTATTTTTTTATCTTCGTCTAACATACGTAGTAACCCTTACATCATCTCCAAATATGATTAATACCCCTATTACATGACGCCATTACTCTAAACAATCTACACTTATACTATCAATTACTTTAGTTCTAGCATCATGTGTAATACCAATTTCTCCATTCTTGATCACTTAGAGATTTAAGTTAACAAGACTAAGAGCCTTCAAAGCTCTAAGCAGGAGTTAGACTCTCCTAATCTCTGATTAAGATAAGGCTTGCAGGATTTTATCCAACATCAATTGAATGCAACTCAAACACTTTAATTAAGCTAAAGCCTTGCTAGGAAGACAGGCCTCGATCCTATAATATTTTAGTTAACAGCTAAACGCTCAATCCAGCGAGCTTCATCCTACTTCTCCCGTTAATAAAAAAAACGGGAGAAGCCCCGGCAAACTCTCGTTTGCGACTCTAGATTTGCAATCTGGCGTGTCTGACACCGCAAGGCTTGATAAGAAGAGGGGTTGAACCTCTGTGTATGGGGCTACAACCCACCGCCTGTCACTCGGCCATCTTATCTGTGGCAATTACTCGTTGATTATTCTCAACAAATCACAAAGATATTGGCACCTTATATCTAATTTTCGGTGCCTGAGCAGGTATGGTAGGAACAGCACTAAGTTTATTAATTCGAGCTGAATTAAGCCAACCAGGTACCTTACTTGGTGATGACCAGATTTATAATGTTATTGTAACAGCACATGCTTTTATTATAATTTTCTTCATAGTAATGCCAATTATGATTGGCGGTTTTGGAAACTGGTTAGTTCCATTAATAATTGGAGCACCAGACATAGCCTTCCCGCGAATAAACAATATGAGTTTTTGACTCTTACCCCCATCCTTTCTTCTTTTATTAGCCTCTTCTGGAGTTGAGGCAGGAGCTGGAACTGGTTGAACCGTTTACCCCCCACTAGCCGGAAATCTAGCACATGCAGGGGCATCAGTAGATCTTACTATTTTCTCTCTTCACTTAGCCGGTGTATCTTCTATTTTAGGCGCTATTAACTTTATTACTACTACTATTAACATAAAACCACCCGCTATATCACAATACCAGACACCATTATTTGTCTGATCTGTATTAATTACAGCAGTTCTTCTACTACTATCTCTACCAGTTTTAGCAGCAGGAATCACTATACTTTTAACGGATCGAAACCTTAATACAACCTTCTTTGACCCGGCGGGGGGAGGTGACCCAGTGTTATACCAACATCTGTTCTGATTCTTTGGTCACCCAGAAGTCTACATTTTGATTCTTCCAGGCTTTGGAATAATTTCACACATTGTGACCTACTACTCAGGGAAAAAAGAACCTTTTGGTTATATAGGCATAGTTTGAGCAATAATGTCTATTGGGTTACTGGGATTTATTGTATGAGCTCATCATATATTCACAGTTGATTTAAATGTTGATACTCGAGCCTATTTTACCTCAGCAACCATAATTATCGCTATTCCTACCGGAGTAAAAGTATTTAGCTGGCTAGCAACAATGCATGGAGGAACAATCAAATGAGATGCCCCCATACTATGAGCCCTAGGCTTTATTTTCTTATTCACAGTGGGTGGCCTAACAGGAATTGTTCTTGCTAACTCATCTTTAGATATCGTACTTCATGACACTTATTACGTAGTAGCACACTTCCACTATGTTCTTTCAATAGGAGCCGTGTTCGCTATTATGGGGGGTTTTGTACACTGATTCCCATTATTTACAGGATACACACTTCACGAAACATGAGCTAAAATTCACTTCGGAGTAATGTTCGCTGGGGTAAACTTAACCTTCTTTCCGCAACATTTTTTAGGTTTAGCCGGAATACCTCGTCGGTATTCAGACTATCCAGATGCTTACACACTGTGAAACACAGTCTCATCAGTCGGCTCTTTAATCTCCCTCGTAGCTGTAATCATGATAATGTTTATTATTTGAGAAGCATTTGCAGCTAAACGAGAGGTCACCTTAACTGAGCTTACCTCAACTAACATTGAGTGACTTCATGGGTGTCCTCCTCCATACCACACATTCGAGGAACCAGCTTTCGTTCAAATTCAACCCACACACAATTAGACGAGAAAAGAAGGAATTGAACCCCCATAATCTGATTTCAAGTCAGTCGCATAACCGTTCTGCCATTTTCTTAAATAAGAGATATTAGTAAAATATTACATTACCTTGTCAAGGTAGAATTATTGGTTGAACCCCAGTATGTCTCAATATGGCACATCCATCACAACTAGGTTTTCAAGACGCAGCCTCTCCGATTATAGAAGAATTACTTCATTTTCACGATCACACGCTTATAGCTGTTTTTCTCATTAGTACGCTTGTTCTTTATATTATTACTATTATAATAACTACAAAACTTACTAATACAAACTCTATAGATGCTCAGGAGATTGAAATAGTTTGAACTATTATACCAGCAATTATTTTAATTATAATTGCTCTTCCTTCCCTTCGAATTTTGTATCTTATAGATGAAGTAAATGATCCACATCTCACAATTAAAGCAATTGGACATCAATGATATTGAAGTTATGAATACACTAATTATGAAGATCTTTCATTTGACTCATATATAATCCCCACTAACGACCTTACTCCAGGACAATTCCGATTATTAGAAGTAGACAACCGAATAGTTGTTCCAATAGAATCACCAACTCGTTTACTAGTAACTGCTGAAGACGTACTCCACTCATGAGCCGTTCCTTCATTGGGGGTTAAAACAGATGCAATTCCTGGGCGACTAAGTCAAACATCTTTTATTGCAACCCGACCTGGAGTATTCTACGGACAATGTTCAGAAATTTGCGGAGCAAATCATAGTTTTATACCAATTGTAGTCGAAGCAGTTCCTTTAAATGACTTCGAAAACTGATCTTCATCAATACTAGAAGCCTCACTAAGAAGCTAAACGGGGAATAGCGATAGCCTTTTAAGCTGTAGACTGGTGACTCCCAATCACCCTTAGTGAAATGCCACAATTAAATCCAGGCCCATGATTTTTAATTCTAGTTTTCTCTTGATTTATTCTTCTCACAATTATTCCACCAAAAGTTTTAAGCCACAAAACATTTAACGAGCCAACTACACAAACCACTGAAAAATCTAAACCCAATCCTTGAAACTGACCATGAACTTAAGCTTTTTTGATCAATTTATGAGCCCAGTATTTTTAGGTGTTCCTCTTATTACTTTCGCCCTGTTGATACCCTGAATTTTATTCCCCAACCCATCAGCTAAATGATTAAATAATCGACTAGTAACGCTACAATCATGATTTATCCACAACTTCACAAAACAAATCTTCCTTCCAATTAACCTTCCGGGACATAAATGAGCTTTACTTTTAGCCTCACTGATGCTTCTTCTTATATCTCTTAATCTTCTTGGTCTTTTACCTTATACTTTTACACCAACTACTCAGCTGTCTTTAAATATAGGACTAGCTGTACCATTGTGACTAGCCACCGTTCTTATTGGTTTACGTAATCAACCAACTATTGCACTTGGACACCTGCTCCCAGAAGGAACACCAACTTTATTAATTCCTGTTCTAATTATCATCGAAACAATCAGTCTATTTATTCGTCCTCTGGCACTAGGGGTACGACTTACTGCCAACTTAACAGCCGGACATTTATTAATTCAGCTCATTGCTACAGCAGCTTTCGTACTACTTCCAATGATACCTACTGTAGCCATTCTTACATCAATTGTATTATTTCTATTGACTTTATTAGAGATTGCCGTTGCAATAATTCAAGCATACGTTTTCGTACTACTTCTGAGCCTTTATCTACAAGAAAACGTCTAATGGCACACCAAGCACACGCCTACCACATAGTTGACCCAAGCCCTTGACCACTAACAGGAGCTGTAGCAGCCCTCTTATTAACCTCAGGACTAGCCATATGATTTCACTTTGGATCACTTATCCTTTTAACACTAGGTTTAGTAACTATGATCCTAACAATAATTCAATGATGACGGGATGTTATCCGAGAAGGAACATTTCAAGGACACCATACACCACCGGTTCAAAAAGGTCTTCGATACGGAATAATTTTATTTATCACCTCAGAGGTGTTCTTTTTTGTTGGATTTTTTTGAGCATTTTACAACTCGAGCTTAGCCCCAACATATGAGTTAGGAGAATGCTGACCCCCAACAGGAATCACCCCGTTAAACCCCTTTGAAGTGCCTTTACTTAATACAGCAGTCCTCCTAGCTTCCGGTGTCACTGTTACCTGAGCACACCATAGTATTATACACGGCAATCGTAAAGAAGCTATTCAATCCTTGGCTCTCACAATTCTTCTGGGCTTATATTTTACAGCTCTCCAAGCTATAGAGTATTATGAAGCCCCATTCACAATTGCAGACGGAGTCTACGGATCCACATTCTTTGTTGCCACTGGCTTCCATGGTCTTCATGTTATTATTGGTTCACTTTTTTTATCCGTTTGCCTCATGCGACAAATTCAATATCATTTTACATCTAAACACCATTTTGGCTTTGAAGCGGCTGCATGATACTGACATTTTGTTGACGTAGTCTGACTCTTCCTTTACGTATCAATCTATTGATGAGGATCATACTTTCTTAGTATCAACCAGTACACGTGACTTCCAATCACAAAGTCTTAGTTAAACTCTAAGAGAAAGTAATGACAACCACTATTTTAATTATTGCTTTAACCCTATCATCTGTTCTAGCAATTTTAAGCTTTTGATTACCCCAAATTACACCAGACTTAGAAAAACTGTCCCCATATGAATGTGGTTTTGATCCTCTGGGCTCTGCCCGACTACCCTTCTCCATACGATTCTTCTTAATCGCAATTTTGTTTTTACTTTTTGATCTAGAAATTGCTCTTCTACTTCCCTCCCCCTGAGCTGTACAACTCATCTCATCAAGCACAGTAATTGCATGAGCAGCTTTGATTTTAACTCTTTTAACCCTAGGCTTAATATACGAATGGGCCCAAGGAGGCTTGGAATGGGCCGAGTAAGTGATTAGTCCAAACAAGACAGTTGATTTCGACTCAACAAATTATGGTTAAACTCCATAATCACTTTATGACACTTATCCATTTCAGCTTTTGTTCAGCATTCATCTTGGGTTTAACTGGGCTAGCCTTAAATCGCTCTCACTTATTATCAGCCCTACTATGCCTAGAAGGTACAATATTATCTATATATATTGGTTTATGTATTTGACCAACTATGACTCTAACACACTCTTTCTCTCTTATTCCTATGCTTATACTAACCTTCTCTGCCTGTGAAGCCGCAACCGGATTAGCCCTAATAGTTGCTACAACTCGAACCCACGGGTCAGATAAATTATTTAACCTAAACCTGCTACAATGTTAAAAATTTTACTACCAACCCTAATGCTTATCCCCTCAACCTGGTTCACAAACAAAAAATGACTATGACCTACACTCACCTCACAAAGCCTGCTTATCTCTTCACTTAGCCTATTATGACTTTTTAATCAATCTGAAACCACTCACTTTTCTAACCACCTTCAATCAATTGATCAAATTTCAACTCCTCTATTAATCTTGACATGTTGACTTCTTCCATTAATACTTCTTGCAAGTCAATATCATTTATCAACTGAACCTATTTCACGACAACGAACTTTTATTACCATGCTTGTATTTTTACAACTCTCACTCATTATGGCTTTTTCAGCAACAGAACTAATTTTATTTTATATCATATTTGAAGTCACACTAATTCCGACTTTAATTATTATCACCCGTTGAGGTAATCAGGCTGAACGATTAAACGCAGGAACTTATTTTTTATTCTACACTTTAGCAGGCTCTCTCCCACTTCTAGTTGCCCTCTTATCTCTCTACTCTCATACTGGAACACTATCACTCAACTTACTTCAACTACTTCCCAATCACACCCCCTTAACCTATGCTAATAAATTCTGATGATTAGCTTGCTTATTAGCTTTTATAGTAAAAATACCTCTATACGGAACCCATCTATGACTACCCAAAGCACATGTGGAGGCCCCAATTGCCGGTTCTATAGTTCTTGCCGCTATTCTTCTAAAACTGGGGGGTTACGGAATCATTCGAATCTCAACCACTCTGTCACCATCAATAAAAGAAATAGCATATCCGTTTCTTATTTTATCTTTATGGGGAATCATTATGACAAGCTCTATTTGCCTACGACAAACAGACCTAAAATCAATAATTGCCTACTCATCTGTAAGCCATATAGGACTAGTAATCTCAGCAGCAATAATTCAAACCCCTTGAAGTCTAACAGGAGCCATAGTTCTTATAATCGCCCATGGTCTAATCTCCTCAGCCTTATTTTGTTTAGCAAATACAAACTATGAACGTACTCACAGTCGAGCACTTCTTCTATCGCGTGGTTTACAGACTATTCTCCCGCTGATAGGAACATGATGATTAATTTCAAACCTAGCTAATATGGCCTTACCCCCTTCTCCAAATTTAATAGGAGAGATTACTATTATAACAGCTTTATTCAACTGATCCAATTGAACTATTGTTCTCACAGGACTAGGCACACTACTTACAGCCAGTTATTCACTTTACATATTCCTAATAACTCAACGGGGACCAACCCCACAGCATCTAAATGCTATTAGTTCGTCACACACCCGAGAACACACTCTATTAACAATACACCTGATACCCCTTATTCCTTTAATGATGAAACCAGAGTTGATTTGAGGGCTATTTTATTGTAAACATAGTTTAATAAAAATACTAGATTGTGATTCTAGCGTTAGGGGTTAAACTCCTCTTGTTTACCGAACCTGGCGGGGACACTATGAACTGCTAATTACATAGTTCCGTGGTTCAACTCCACGGCTTGTTCGGCTTTTAAAGGAAAACAGTTCATCCACTGGTCTTAGGAACCAGAAACTCTTGGTGCAAATCCAAGTAAAAGCTATGAACATTCCATTAATTTTTAATTCGTCTATACTAATCACAATCACTATTCTATTGCTACCCGTTATCTCATCTTCCTTGAATATAAACATTCCAAACCTCCATCAACTAATCAAAACATCAGTAAAAACAGCATTCTTTATTAGTCTAGTGCCATTAACCATCTTCTTAGATCAAGGCCTTGAATCCATTATCACTAATTTTCATTGAATAAACATTAACACATTTGATATTAACATAAGCTTTAAATTCGACATTTACTCATCCATTTTTTTACCCATTGCATTATTTGTTACTTGATCAATTCTGGAATTTGCCACATGATATATAGCATCAGATCCAATGATTACTCGATTTTTCAAATATCTTTTAACTTTTCTTGTAGCTATAGTTATTCTAGTTACTGCTAACAACTTCTTCCAATTATTTATTGGATGAGAAGGAGTCGGAATTATATCTTTCTTATTAATTGGGTGATGATACGCCCGAGCAGATGCAAATACCGCTGCTCTTCAAGCCGTCATTTATAATCGAGTAGGGGATATCGGCCTCATTCTAAGCATAGCATGAATAGTAATAAACTTCAACTCTTGAGAAATACAACAAATTTTTATACTGTGCTCCGACAACTCAACACTACCTCTCTTAGGTTTGATTCTAGCAGCCACAGGTAAATCTGCACAATTCGGCCTTCACCCATGATTACCGGCTGCCATAGAAGGTCCAACCCCAGTTTCAGCTTTACTTCATTCCAGCACTATAGTGGTTGCAGGAATTTTTTTATTAATTCGAATTCATCCAATAATCCAAAATGACAAAATAGCACTAACAATTTGCCTTTGCTTGGGATCAATTACTACCCTGTTTACAGCCGCTTGCGCTCTAACTCAAAATGACATTAAAAAAATTGTGGCCTTTTCAACATCAAGTCAACTTGGATTAATAATAGTAACAATTGGACTGAATCTTCCTCAATTAGCCTTTTTTCACATCTGCACCCATGCTTTTTTTAAAGCAATACTGTTCTTATGTTCTGGTTCTATCATCCACAGTTTGAACGACGAACAAGACATTCGAAAAATAGGCGGTTTACAAAAATCTCTCCCAGTAACAACCTCCTGTTTAACCATTGGAAGTTTAGCTCTAACAGGCACCCCCTTTTTAGCAGGTTTCTTCTCTAAAGACGCTATTATTGAAGCTTTAAACAACTCACATGTTAATTCCTGAGCTCTTACGCTAACACTTATTGCCACATCCTTCACAGCAATTTACAGTTTTCGTATTATCTTCTTCGCATCAATAGGCCACCCACGATCTATTTCTCTATCCCCTATTAATGAAAACAACAAAACTATTATTAACCCTATCAAACGACTGGCCTGAGGAAGTATTATTGCTGGCCTTGTAATTGCTTCCAACATACTTCCAATTAAAACCCCAATCATGACCATACCTTTACTTGCCAAACAAGCAGCTATTTTAGTTACTATTCTAGGATTAATCATTGCAATAGACTTATCAAAATTAGCCTCAACTTTAAGTAACACCACCAAAACCCACATCCACACCTTTTCTAACCTTCTAGGCTTCTTTCCAACAGTAATGCATCGATTAGTACCAAAAACAAACTTAAACCTAGCACAAAATATTGCTACACATTTAATTGATCTGTCATGATACGAAAAATCGGGCCCAAAAGGATTAATAAACCAACAACTGCCACTAATTAAAACCACTTCAAATATTCAACAAGGGCTTATTAAAACATATCTCACCTTATTCTTAATAACATCAGCAATTATAATTGCCTTATTCTAACGCACGTAAGCTTCCTCCATACTGACTCCGAGTCAATTCAAATACTACAAATAAAGTTAATAATAAGACCCAACCACCAATAAATAACATTCACCCCCCACACGAATACATTAAAGCCACTCCGACTCAATCACCACGAATTATATAGCCCCCAAACTCACTCGATTTAGTAAATCAATCAACTTCCACACTTTCTAAACTTTGGTATCATACAAACACACCTAATAAATAAATTAAAACATATAAAGCAACCGATCAACTCCCTCATGCTTCTGGGTAAGGTTCAGCTGCCAACGCAGCTGAATAAGCAAATACCACCAACATTCCTCCTAAATAAATCAAAAATAAAACAATTGACAAAAATGACAACCCTGATATAACAATCACTAAACATCCAGCTCCGGCTGCCATTACTAACCCTAAGGCCGCAAAATAAGGAGAAGGATTAGAAGCAACAGCTACCAACCCTAGAACCACTAGCATCGTCGAAAGAGAAACTATATAAATCATAATTCCTATCAGGATTCTAACCAGAACTTGTGATCTGAAAAACCACTGTTGTAATTCAACTATAGAAACTAATGGCACCCAACATTCGTAAATCTCACCCACTTATTAAAATTATCAACAACTCATTTATCGACCTTCCAGCACCATCAAACATCTCATCATGATGAAACTTTGGGTCTCTACTAGGAATCTGTTTAATTACCCAAATTGTTACAGGACTTTTCTTAGCTATACATTACACAGCAGATACTTCAATAGCATTTTCATCAGTAGCTCATATTTGCCGAGATGTAAACTACGGCTGACTAATTCGAAATCTTCATGCAAACGGAGCCTCCTTCTTCTTTATTTGTATCTACTTACACATTGGACGAGGTCTTTACTATGGCTCATTCCTGTTCAAAGAGACATGGAATATTGGTGTAATTCTACTATTTTTAGTGATAGCCACAGCATTTGTTGGTTACGTCCTGCCGTGGGGACAAATATCTTTTTGAGGAGCTACAGTAATTACTAATCTTTTATCTGCTATTCCGTACATCGGAAACGTACTTGTCCAATGAATTTGAGGCGGGTTTTCTGTAGATAACGCTACTTTGACACGATTTTTCGCATTTCATTTTCTTCTTCCATTTGTAATTGCTGGTACCAGCATTCTTCATCTCCTATTTTTGCACGAAACAGGATCAACTAATCCAACGGGTCTAAACTCAGACCCAGATAAAGTTCCATTTCACCCTTACTTTTCCTACAAAGATCTGCTTGGTTTCCTTATTATGCTTACAGCTCTTACCCTCTTAGCTATATTTTCCCCTAACTTACTAGGAGACCCAGAAAACTTCACCCCGGCAAACCCCTTGGTTACCCCTCCACACATTAAGCCAGAATGATATTTCTTATTTGCATACGCTATTCTACGATCCATTCCTAATAAACTTGGTGGAGTCCTTGCTCTAGTATTTTCTATTCTAATCTTAGCCTTAGTGCCACTACTTCATACATCTAAGCAACGAAGTCTCATATTCCGACCTTTAACTCAAATTACATTTTGAGCCTTGGTAGCAGATACACTCATCTTAACATGAATTGGTGGCCAACCAGTAGAAGACCCATACATTATGATCGGTCAATTAGCCTCTGTAATTTATTTTTCAATTTTTATTATTTTACTCCCCCTAGTAGGCTGATTGGAAAACAAACTCCTAAACTGATAGTCCTGATAGCTTAACTAAAGCATCGGTCTTGTAAGCCGAAGATTGGAGGCTAATCCCCTCCTCAAGACTAAGATCTTGTTGTAGTCAGTATCTACTCGAGGAAGAAGGACTCAAACCTAAACATGAGTTGTTGGCAGCTGTTGGCAGTTGGTATCTACTCGAGGAAGAAGGACTCAATACTAACATTTATCATACATATAATAGTGATATAACCTTTAACTAACCATGAAACGCATTAGTAAATATAAGAACAATAATAAATTAATGCATTCAACCTTTTACTAATATTAATCGAGCATATAACCCGTAATAATTATAACATAATATCAACTAATTATTCATCTATCCCATCCAATTCTCAACCAATATTTCTCATAATCACTTACATATGTATGAAAAACTTGATAATATTTCCCAAAGAAATTGATTAATATCACATTCAACCAACTCAACATAAACTAATAACAATACATACCATTCTTCAACACATACATATCACAATAATATATTATGTATAATTTCACATTTAATATTCTCGTTAGACATCTCCTATGTTTAATACCCATAAAGACTGTTTCACTTATAATATCATATCAACAATTTAATTTATAATATACACGTCATTTTCAACATTTTACCAAAAATAACCTTATAAATCATAAACACATGGATATTATATACAACATATAATCAATGCTAGTCACTAAGAACTGTTTTATAACCTTGCGTTATTTTTGAGCATACTCTTATATTCAATATAACTATTCATAATACTTGTTCATGCATGAATTACAGACTTGTCCATATTAATTACCTAATCATCATCAGATTAACGTCTAATCATTAAAACTAACTATTCTAACTACCATTCTCCGTGATACACATACTTCTTGAAAGTAACAATTAAATCCAATTAAGCCGAATTAATATTTATTTTCCCCTGTTAACTAACTCCATCAATAGCAATTGGCACAAAGACTCTCCTCACTTGCAATGGTCAGGAGTGAAATCTAGGGTTTGCAAGCCCTCAAAATGAGGGACTACAATTGAAGCCTATTTATTAGTAAGGTTCAGGAAGCATCTGACGGAACCGAATCTGTGGGATCCCTCCCTCATATACACTCCCCTGTGATATTCAGTAAAGCATCCCTCCTATGTGAAAAATCCATCTCGCCATTCATCGGATCAGATATCTAATATAGAACACTCATAGTTTTTTAACTTATTCTATTTCATTAGCATCTCAGTAGTGGCCAACAGCGCATATTACGTACTAAGGTGGAACATACAGTCTCGTTGAATACAAGCTTAGCACGGTACATTATGCATGGTGTTATAAATGAATGCATGAATGACATATTTAATCCTTAATAATCGCATATTCCTCAACTTTCTTGTTATAATTCATTTTAGTCGAAGACTTTCTAATATTAAAGGATTTTGCGCGCTAAACCCCCCTTACCCCCCAAACTAGCTTTTCCTGAAAAACCTTGTTATTTTCCGTCAAACCCCGAAACCGAAAAAAGATTCTCCTATCTTAGCTAATTTATTTTAACCTAGAACTCCTCAGAGTTTTGCCTTACATAAAAATAAGAATTTTCTTAAATTTTTAGTTTTCTTGCAGGTTAAAATAGGGCATAATTACCGAAACCCCAGTACCAACACACTAGTTAAATGTATATATGTGTTTATAACGTACCTAATGCTACATTAATAAATGTTAGTTTTCTCTCTAGCACACTTCATTTTTTAAAAACCACATTATAACGCTTTATACCAATTTTAACTCATTTTCCCCT